GGGATCTCTTGCTTTAGATATGCTAGAAAAAAGGACCAGATTATGCGATGATGAGAATGAACAAGAATACTTGCCAAAAAGGTATGATCCTTTTTTGAATGGACCTTATCGAGGAACAATAAAAAAATTTGATTCACGTGCAATCATGAACGATTTAATAACTTCCACAGCGGATTCCGTAGAAATGTTTTGGATAAATAAGATTCATGGTCTCTTTCAGAATGATTCTCGAGAATTAGAACATCAAAAGAATACGTTTGGCTTTAGCGGGAAATTTTTATTGAATTCAATTGGGAATTCCTTAACCTCAATCGATGAATTATCTTTTGAACACGCACGACGAATTGATTCAGAAAGTAAAGCAAAATCTTTGAAATTTGTATTCGATGTAATTTCAACTGATCCAAACGATCTAACAACAATTAGAAGGAAATCCATTGGAATGGAAGAAATCAGTAAAAGGATTTCTCGTTGGTCATACAAATTGACAGACGATTTAGATTTAGAAGAAGAGGAAGAAGAAAATGAAGAAGAATCGACGGAGGATCCCGAAGTTCGTTCAAGAAAAGGCAAACGCGTGGTAATTTATACTGATAACGATCAGAGTACTAATTCCAGTGCTAGTAATAAAAATACTAGGAATAATAATACTAGGAATAATAGCACTAATGATGAAGAAGAGGAAGTGGCTTTGATACGTTACTCACAACAATCGGATTTTCGCCGGGGTATAATCAAAGGATCCATGCGTGCTCAAAGACGTAAAACAGTTATTTGGGAAATGTTTCAAGCAAATGTGCATTCTCCACTTTTTTTTGATCGCATAGACAAAACATTTTTTTTTTCGTTTTTTGATATTTCTAAAATGATTAATCACATTTTTAGGAATTGGGTAGGGGAAAACCCAGAATTGCAAATTTCTTTTTTTGAGGAGGAAGAGACAAAAGAAAAGGAGAAAACAAACGAAGATAAAGAAGAAGAAAATGAACGAATAGCAATATCAGAAGCTTGGGATACCTTTATATTTACTCAAGCAATAAGAGGTTTTATGTTAGTAACCCAATCTTTTCTTAGAAAATACGTTATATTACCCTTATTGATAATAGTTAAAAATATTGGTCGTATGTTATTATTGCAATTCCCCGAATGGTACGAGGATTTGAAGGAATGGAATAAAGAAATGCATGTTAAATGTACCTATAATGGCGTTCAATTATCAGAAACAGAATTTCCCCAAAATTGGTTAACAGACGGTATTCAGATAAAGATTCTATTTCCTTTCTGTCTGAAACCTTGGCGAAGATCTAAAGTACGATCTCATCATAGAGATAGAGATCAGAAAATAAGGAAAAAGGAGAAAAAAGACAATTTTTGTTTTTTAACAGTCTGGGGTAGAGAAACAGAACTACCATTTGGGTCTCCCCGAAAACGACCTTCTTTTTTTGAACCCATTTTAAACGAACTCGAAAAAAAAACGATAAAAGCGAAAAGGCAATTTTTTCAAGTTATAAGGGTTTTCAAAGAAAGAGGAAAGGGTTTTATAAAAGTTTCAAAAGAAAAAACAAGAATAGTTCTAGTTATAAACCTAATAATGAAAGAACTTAAAAAAGTAAACCCCGTTTTATTATTGAAATTGAGAAAGGTAAAAGTATATGAATCGAATGAAAACGAAAAAGATTCCAATATAAATAATAAGATTATCCGAGAATCGACCATTCGAATTCGATCCGCGAATTGTGTAAATGAAAATTATTCACTCATAGAAACAAAAATGAAAGATCTTGCTAATAAGACAATCACAATTAGGACTCAAATAGAAGGAATCACAAAAGGCAAGAAAAAAAGAGTTCGGGCTTGTGATGATAAAAGATCGGAATCAAAGAAGGATATTTGGCAAATATTCAAAAGAAAAAATATCCGAGTAATACGCAAATCACATTATTTTATGAAATACTTCGTTGAAAAAATATACATGGATATATTACTATATATCATTAAGATTCCAAGGATCAATGCACAACTTTTCTTTGAATCAACAAAAAAAATTAGCAACAAATCCATTTCCAACGCTGAAACAAATCAAGAAGGAATTGAGAAAACAAATCAAAATACAATGAACTTTATTTCGACTATAAAAAATCCGTTTTCTAATTTTTCTAATACTAATATTAGTAATAAAAATATTAGGAATAATAATTGTGACTTATCTTCTTTGTCTCAAGCCTATGTATTTTATAAATTATCACAAAATCAATTACTTAACAAGTATAATTTGAAATCTGTACTTCAATATCACCACACCTATCCTTTTCTTAGGGATATAATCAAGAATTATTGTACGACACGAGGAATATTTGATTCCAAACCAAGGCAAAAAAAAATTCATAAGTCTGGAATGAATAAATGGAAAAATTGGTTAAGGGGTCATTATCAATACAATTTATCTCAGACCAAGTGGGATCACTTAGTACCGAAAAAATGGCGAAATAGAGTCAATCAATGTCGTACGATTCAAAAGAAAGACTCAATGAAATTAGATTTATATAAAAAAGAAAAAGACCAATTAATTCATTACACGAAACAAAATTACTATGCAGTGGACTCATCGATAAGTCAAAAAGAAAAATGGAAAAAACATTACGGATATGATCTTTTGTCATATAAATATATAAATTATGGGAATAGTAAGGACTCGTATATTTCTGGATCAACATTACAAGTAGAGGACAAAAAAATTCCATATAATTTCAATACAAATACACTGAAATCCGAATCATTTTATAGATTGATAAGTATATTTATTAGTGATTATCTAGAAAAAAGATCTATTATTGATATGGACAAAAATATGGATAGAAAATGTTTTGATTGTAGAATTCTCCATTTTTGTCTTAGAAATAATATCGATATTGAGGCCTGGGCCAATACGCATACCGGCACCAAGATTCAGATTCATAAAAATGCTAAAACTGAAACTCAAAATTCTCAAAAATTTGAAAAAAAGGATCCTTTTTCTTTTACGATTCATCACAAAATCAACCCATCCAATCAAAAAAAAGATTTTTTTGATTGGATAGGAATGAATCAAGAAAGGTTATATCATACCATATCAAATTTAGAACCTTGGTTTTTCCCAGAATTTGTACTACTTTTTGATATGTATAAGATTAACCCGTGGATCATACCAATCAAATTACTTATTTTTCATTTTCATTTCTATGAAAAAAATATTAGTCAAAATGAAAAGATCGATGTAAATAAAAAAAAAAATCTTTCTATATTAGCTAATCAAAAAGAATATCTTGAATTAGAAAATTCCAACAAAAAAAAAAACAAACAACAAGGTCAAGGAGATTTTGTATCAGATCTACGAAAACAAAACAAAAAGAAAAATCTTGAAGAAGATGACACGGGAGCAGACATTAAAAAAGGTAGAAAGAAAAAACAATTCAAGAGCAAGAAAGAAGCAGAACTGGATTTCTTCCTGAAAAAATATTTTCTTTTTCAATTAAGATGGGATGATTCCTTGAATCAAAGAATGATCAACAATATCAAGGTATATTGTCTCCTACTTAGACTGATAGATCCAAGAGAAATTGCTATATCCTCAATTCAAAGAGGAGAGATGCATCTGGATGTAATGTTGATTCAGAAAGACCTAACTCTTACGGAATTGATAAAAAGAGGAATATTTATTATCGAACCAATTCGTCTATCTATGAAAAAGGATGGAAAATCTATTATATATCAAACCATAGGTATTTCATTGGTTGATAAGAATAAGCGCCAAACTAATGGAAAATGCATAATAAAAAGTGGATATATTGAAAAAAAGAATTTTGATGGATCCATTGCACAACACAGCAATATGCTTGTGAATAGAAACAGAAATAATTTTGATTTCCTTGTTCCCGAAAATATTCTATCTCCCAGACGTCGTAGAGAATTTCGAATTTTAATTTGTTTCAATTCCCGGAATTGGAATGTTGTGAATCGAAATCCACTATTTTGTAATCAAAACAACATAAAAAACTGGGGACAATTTTTAAACGGGGAAAAGCATCTTAATACAGATGCAAATAAATTCATTAAATTCAAATCGTTTCTTTGGCCCAATTATCGATTAGAAGATTTAGCTTGTATGAATCGTTATTGGTTTGATACCAATAACGGTAGTCATTTCAGTATGTCAAGAATACATATGTATCCACGATTCAGAATTAGTTAATAGTATATTTCCTATATATCTATCGCATGCCATATTCGGTGGATAAAAACCGAAAGATATACACATACACCATGTTACATTCTGATAAATGTACCATCCCTTTTTATCCAAATCAAATTTGTAATTTGATTTGGATAAAATTAATATAAATTAGAAAATGAATATAAATTTAAAGTAGTGTATATGAAGAAATCAACATTTTTTTGTACTAGATTCAAATAACTGGAACTAACTGGTATAATAATAATTATTATTTTTCCTGATCGGTAAAATCCACGGAAAAGAAAAAAATAGAAAAATTGGTTTTTTATGGTCAAAAATTCATTCATCTTAGCTATTCGACAAGAAAAAGAAAAAAACTGCGGATCTGTTGAATTTCAAGTATTCAGTTTTACGGATAAGATACGGAGACTCGCTTCACATTTGGAATTACATAAAAGAGATTTTTTATCACAAAGGGGCCTACGGAAAATTCTGGGAAAACGTCAACGGCTACTGGATTATTTGTCAAAGAAAAATAGAGTACGTTATAAGAAATTAATTGGTCAATTAGGTATTCGGGAGTCAAAAACTCGTTAATTTTAAGGTTGGTTTGCATTTTTTTCTTTAGTTATTAGTAGTTATTAAATTTTTCATTTTGATGAACTTCGTTTGATAAATTCATGGAATAATGAATTAAGGAAGAAAAGATATGACTGTACCGGCTACAAGAAAAGATCTCATGATAGTTAATATGGGTCCTCATCACCCATCAATGCATGGTGTTCTTCGACTGATCGTTACTCTTGATGGTGAAGATGTTATTGACTGTGAACCCGTATTGGGTTATTTACACAGAGGGATGGAAAAAATAGCAGAAAATCGAACGCTTATACAATATTTGCCTTATGTAACACGGTGGGATTATTTAGCTACTATGTTCACAGAAGCAATAACAGTAAATGCACCAGAACGACTGGAAAGTGTTCAAGTACCTAAAAGAGCCAGTTACATTAGAGTCATTATGCTGGAATTGAGTCGTATAGCTTCTCATTTATTATGGCTTGGGCCCTTTATGGCGGATATCGGCGCACAGACTCCCTTTTTCTATATTTTCAGAGAAAGGGAATTGTTATATGATCTATTCGAAGCTGCTACGGGTATGCGAATGATGCATAATTATTTCCGTATTGGGGGGGTTGCTGCTGATCTGCCTTATGGCTGGATAGATAAATGTTTGGATTTCTGTGATTATTCTTTAACAGGAATTGCTGAATATCAAAAACTTATTACACGGAATCCCATTTTTTTGGAACGAGTTGAAGGAGTGGGCATTATTGGTGGAGAAGAAGCAATAAATTGGGGTTTATCAGGGCCGATGTTACGTGCTTCTGGAATACAATGGGATCTTCGTAAAGTTGATAGTTATGAGTGTTACAATAAATTCGATTGGGAAGTCCAATGGCAAAAAGAAGGAGATTCACTAGCTCGTTATTTAGTCCGAATCGGTGAAATGAAGGAATCTATAAAAATTATTCAACAGGCTCTAGAAGGAATTCCTGGGGGACCCTATGAAAATTTAGAAGTCCGGCGCTTTGATAGAGCAAAAAATTCCGAATGGACTAATTTTGAATATAGATTTATTACTAAAAAACTTTCACCCAATTTTGAATTGTCGAAACAAGAACTTTATGTAAGAGTAGAAGCCCCAAAAGGAGAATTAGGAATTTATTTGATAGGAGATAGTAGTGTTTTCCCCTGGAGATGGAAAATTCGCCCACCTGGTTTTATCAATTTGCAAATTCTCCCTCAATTAGTTAAAAGAATGAAATTGGCCGATATCATGACGATACTAGGTAGTATAGATATCATTATGGGAGAAGTTGATCGTTGAAATGATAATTGATACGACAGAAGTAGAAGTACAAGCTATCAATTCTTTTTCTAGATTGGAATCCTTAAAAGAAGTTTATGGACTCATATGGATCTTTGTTCCCATTTTCACCCTTCTATTAGGAATCACAATAGGGGTCCTAGTAATTGTGTGGTTAGAAAGAGAAATATCCGCAGCAATACAACAACGTATTGGGCCTGAATATGCCGGTCCGTTGGGGATTCTTCAAGCTCTAGCAGATGGGACCAAATTACTTTTTAAAGAGGACCTACTTCCATCTAGAGGAGATATTCGTTTGTTTAGCGTGGGACCGTCTATAGCGGTCATATCAGTTCTACTAAGTTATCTAGTAATTCCTTTTGGATATCGCCTTATTTTAGCCGATCTCAGTATAGGTGTTTTTTTATGGATCTCCATTTCAAGTATTGCTCCTATTGGACTTCTTATGTCAGGATATGGATCGAACAATAAATATTCCTTTTTAGGTGGTCTACGGGCTGCTGCTCAATCTATTAGTTATGAAATACCATTAACTCTATGTGTATTATCAATATCTCTACGTGTGATTCGTTGGAACATGATTCTTTTCCCTTCTCTCTAGAAATAAAGTAAAGAGGTTGAATATATTGAATGGATATTTTCATTTTTTATTCATCATTAGGGTTGATGAGTTAAACTAGATAGTTATATGAGTAAAATCAAACTGCTTAGAAATTTGCAGTAAGAAGAGAAAATCTCATTCCCTATGTACAAGAATATAAACATAAGCAGTATATAAACTGTTTACCCCAAGATTAAGATTCTTTGACTAATTCTCATATCTTGAAGCGGGTACAAAAGATCAACGTATGGGGGTTCCACTACTTTTTTATATGTATTACCGTACGAGGGATCAATCAAAAATCAGTGAACAGTTAGGAACACCAAGGTACACAAAAGATTAGTAATGGAGATAATATAAGGTATCAAAAAACGGTATTTTTATATAAAACTTTGAATAAAACGAATCATAATGGGGACTTTAAGTTGGTAGAAATGACCAAGCAGTACTTCCCCACGATTCCGATCTAGAGTATGCTCCTATTCACTGATTAAAGAAATGACTATCAAAAACGAATTAATCCTTTATTTTTTTTCAAAGTACTCCCCCCCTCTGAGAAAGAAGAACAGGAACAAAAGAAATAGAATTCAAAAATAAAATGAGAAAAATGAATAAATAATAATACAAAAGATCTTTATTTTTTATTTTCCCCATCTATATCTATACTATACATAACATATAGAATTCTTATCATGAATTTTGAATTAATACCCAATTCTTTCTTTATAGTTATTGATAGAACATATTTATTGATATAACGAGTATTTTATTAAAAGATTAAGTTATTACCAAACAAAGAGAAATTAAAATTGTAATGGATAAGATCAATTCGGAAGCACCTTTTATATTTGAGCAGACGGAATTTCATTGGTCTAATTTTTGGCTTCCCGATGTATATTTACCATCCAAATAAGGAAGGAGATAATATCGAGCAAGTCCTTACATTTATTTGCGGCCATAGAGGAGCCGTATGAAGCCGGGGTCTCATGTACGGTTTTGAAATAGCGATGCGAGCGGTGATGTTATTATCGACTATGATTATCTAACAGTTTAAGTACAGTTGATATAGTTGAGGCGCAATCAAAATATGGATTTTGGGGGTGGAATCTGTGGCGTCAGCCTATCGGGTTTGTTGTTTTTCTAATTTCTTCTCTAGCAGAATGTGAAAGATTACCCTTCGATTTACCAGAAGCAGAGGAAGAATTAGTAGCAGGTTATCAAACAGAATATTCAGGTATCAAATACGCTTTATTTTACCTTGCTTCTTACCTAAATTTATTAGTTTCTTCATTATTTATAACAGTTCTTTACTTAGGTGGGTGGAATTTCTCTATTCCGTATATATCTATTCCTGAACTTTTCGGAATAAATCAAATGGATGGAGTCTTTGGAACGACAATTGGGATATTTATTACATTAGCTAAAGCTTATTTGTTTCTGTTCATTCCTATCGCAGCAAGATGGACGTTACCTAGAATGAGAATGGACCAGTTATTAAATCTTGGATGGAAATTTCTTTTGCCTATTTCCCTGGGTAATCTATTATTGACAACTTCTTCCCAACTTGTTTCACTATAAATACTATAAATAATAGAATAAGATAACGATATTCTAGATTCATAATCGATCTCAAACAAGAGAAAGAAACATCAATTTATTCACGGAGATCCACAATATGTTCCCTATGGTGACCGGGTTCATAAATTATGGTCAACAAACAATACGAGCAGCAAGGTACATTGGTCAAAGTTTCATAATTACCTTATCCCATACAAATCGTTTACCTGTAACTATTCAATATCCTTATGAAAAATCGATCACATCGGAGCGTTTCCGTGGTCGAATCCACTTTGAATTTGATAAATGTATTGCTTGTGAAGTATGTGTTCGTGTATGTCCCATAGATCTACCCGTTGTTGATTGGAAATTTGAAAAAAATATTAAAAAGAAACAATTGCTTAATTATAGTATTGATTTTGGGGTCTGTATATTTTGTGGTAACTGTGTCGAGTATTGTCCAACAAACTGTTTATCAATGACTGAAGAATATGAACTTTCTACTTATGATCGTCACGAATTGAATTATAATCAAATTGCTTTAGGTCGGTTACCAATGCCAGTAATTGGAGATTACACAATTCAAACAGTTATAAATTCGACTCAAATCAAAATAGACAAGGATAACCCCCTTGATTCAAAAACGGTTACTGATTACTAAGATTTCCTTTTGATATAAAGGATAGGATCCAAGCCCTTTTTTGTTGGTCAGAAATTACAAATAATACCTATTGATTGTTGAGAATCACTCTTTGTTTTAAACTGAGAATATGGTTTAGTGATGATTTTAAAATAGAAAATTCCAACTATTCTTTTCTTTTTTCTTTTAGATAAAAATAGAAAATAGATAAAAAGGAAAGTAGGATTGGCCAATAACTTTAATAACTTTATCTATATCTACATTAATCCATATTAAGATTGAATTCAATTAGGAACCCATCATATACAAGAAAAAAAAATAAAGGTAACACCCTTTTCTTTCCTGGACTATTTAGTAAGGTCATGAAATATTTCGACTTATTTATCTGTTATACATAATGGATTTACCTGGACCAATACACGATATACTTGTAGTATTTCTGGGATCAGTTCTTATATTAGGAGGTCTAGGAGTAGTATTATTTACCAATCCAATTTATTCTGCCTTTTCGTTGGGATTGGTTCTTGTTTGTATATCCTTATTCTATATTCTATCAAACTCCTATTTTGTAGCTGCCGCGCAGCTCCTTATTTATGTAGGAGCCATAAATGTCTTAATCATATTTGCTGTTATGTTCATGAATGGTTCAGAATATTCGAACGATTCCTATTTTTGGACTGTTGGAGATGGAGTCACTTCACTGGTTTGTATAAGTATTCTTTTTTCACTAATTACTACTATCTTAGATACGTCATGGTACGGAATTATTTGGACTACAAGATCAAATCAGATTATAGAACAGGACCTTATTAGTAACGTTCAACAAATTGGAATTCATTTATCAACAGATTTTTATCTTCCGTTTGAACTCATTTCTATAATTCTTTTAGTTTCTTTGATAGGTGCAATTACTATGGCTCGTCAATAAGAAATACTTAGAATTAATACAATTATTAGAAATTCGAAATCCAATGAAAAAGGGAAAGTTTTTAATTTAATCTACTGCGGATACCCTCTTTTTTCTGTAATTACTCGATTCTGGTCAATCAAATCGGTTGAATTGTTGTTCATATTGAAATGAATCGAGATTCATGAGGAGTTAGCCAATGATGTTTGAACATATACTTTTTTTGAGCGTCTACTTATTTTCTATCGGTATCTACGGATTGATCACAAGTCGAAACATGGTTAGAGCACTTATGTGTCTTGAGCTTATACTAAATTCGGTTAATATAAATCTCGTAACATTTTCTAATATATTTGATAGTCGCCAATTAAAAGGAGACATTTTCTCAATCTTTGTTATAGCCATTGCGGCTGCGGAAGCAGCTATTGGGCTAGCTATTGTTTCGTCGATTTATCGTAACAGAAAATCAACTCGTATCAATCAATCAAATTTGTTGAATAATTAGTCATAACTATCATATAAATATAAATAAAGACATAAATAATAAAATAATATAAATAAAATATAAATATAAATTATTTCATTTTTTATTCTTTTTTTTTTATACTAATATGTATAGTAATATATTTTTATATTACTATTGAAATAGTGATGATCCGCTGGCCAATGTCAATGTGAAGTCATATGTGTGACTTGTATAATCATGGTTGTTGAAATGGAAATCAAAGTCTCTTGGTCCTTTCTCATGAACAGATTTAGAAATATATTGCTTTTTAACATTAGATTTTTTTGATAAACCATTGATTCGTCTGGTGTCTACAATACAATATAAATATATAATTCATTTCCTCCTGATTTTACTTTACCAGATCGAAAATTTTTTATGTTCAAAACTGGAATTTATAGACCCAATGTCACATTCAGTAAAAATTTATGATACATGTATAGGGTGTACTCAATGTGTACGAGCCTGCCCCACAGATGTATTGGAAATGATACCTTGGGACGGATGTAAAGCTAAGCAAATTGCTTCCGCGCCAAGAACCGAGGACTGTGTAGGTTGTAAGAGATGTGAATCCGCTTGTCCAACAGATTTTTTGAGTGTCCGCGTTTATTTATGGCATGAAACAACTCGCAGCATGGGTCTATCTTATTGATACGTTATAAAAATGCCACTTGAATCATTTGATTCCTTTTTACCGACAAAAACCCGTACTCGAGAAAATATATTATTCCGAGCACGGGTTTTTTGGTCAAAATGCATCTTGTCTTTATCACGAGTTATTTCCCTTGGTTAACACTACTTGTAGTTTTGCCGATATTCGCGGGTTCTTCAATTTTCTTTCTTCCTCATAGGGGGAATAAGGTATTTAGGTGGTATACTATATGTATATGCTTATTAGAACTCCTTCTAACAACCTATGTGTTCTGTTATCATTTCCAATTGGATGATCCATTAATTCAATTGGAGGAGGATTTTAAATGGATAAATATTTTTGATTTTCACTGGAGACTGGGAATCGATGGACTTTCGATAGGACCTATTTTACTGACAGGATTTATCACTACTTTAGCCACTTTAGCAGCTTGGCCTGTTACTCGAAATTCGCGATTGTTCTATTTCCTGATGTTAGCAATGTACAGTGGTCAAATAGGATTATTTTCTTCTCGAGACCTTTTACTTTTTTTTCTCATGTGGGAGTTAGAATTAATTCCTGTTTACTTACTTTTATCCATGTGGGGAGGAAAGAAACGTTTGTACTCAGCTACAAAGTTTATTTTGTACACTGCGGGGGGTTCCATTTTTCTCTTAATAGGAGTTCTAGGTATGGGTTTATATGGTTCCAATGAACCGATATTAGATTTTGAAAGATTAGCTAATCAGTCATATCCTGTGACATTAGAAATAATATTATATTTGGGCTTCCTTATTGCTTATGCTGTCAAATCGCCGATTATACCCCTACATACATGGCTACCAGATACCCATGGAGAAGCACATTACAGTACATGTATGCTTCTAGCGGGAATCTTATTAAAAATGGGGGCATATGGATTGATTCGGATCAATATGGAATTATTACCGCACGCCCACTCTATATTTTCTCCCTGGTTGGTGATAATAGGGACAATACAAATAATCTATGCAGCTTCAACCTCTCTTGGTCAACGCAATTTAAAAAAGAGAATAGCCTATTCTTCTGTATCTCACATGGGTTTCATAATTATAGGAATTGGTTCTATAACCGACATGGGACTCAACGGAGCCGTTTTACAAATACTCTCTCATGGATTTATTGGTGCTGCACTTTTTTTCTTGGTAGGAACGAGTTGTGATAGAATACGTCTTGTTTATCTCGACGAAATGGGGGGGATATCCATCCCAATGCCAAAAATATTTACCATGTTTAGTAGTTTCTCGATGGCTTCTCTTGCATTGCCAGGAATGAGTGGTTTTGTTGCAGAATTAGTAGTATTTTTTGGAATAATTACCAGTCCAAAATATCTTTTAATGCCCAAAATACTAATTACCTTTGTAATGGCAATTGGAATGATATTAACTCCTATTTATTTATTATCTATGTTACGTCAGATGTTTTATGGATATAAACTATTCAATGTTCCAAACTCCAATTTTGTGGATTCTGGACCACGAGAACTATTTGTTTCAATCTGTATCTTTTTACCCGTAATAGGGATTGGTATTTATCCCGATTTTGTTCTTTCGCTATCAGTTGACAAGGTACGAGCTATCCTATCTAATTATTTTCATAGATAGTTTTCATTAATCAGATAGAAAACAAAGTCTTACAATTTTGAATTTGAAGATTTTTGAGCTGTACAACACAAAAAAATAAGGTGAATTAGAATTATAATAAGATATATTCCGAGTTTTTGAGAACCATTTGAATCAAGGAATCATTCAAATGGTTCTCAAAAACCTTCACAAACTTTCCGTTACGTATAGTACGACGTTCTTATGTATTCCTCATGGAATTTATTCAATTAGATGTTAATATGAATGAACCATAACTATGTAAACCTATTCCTAATAGATTGATCCCAAAATAGCATATCCAAATTATAAGAAATCCTATAGACGCTACAAGTGACGAATTCGTACCTTGCAAACTTCGATTTGTTCTAGTATGTGAATAAATCGCGAATATGGTCCAAGTAATAAATGCCCAAGTTTCTTTGGGGTCCCAATTCCAATAAGATCCCCATGCCTCGTTAGCCCATACTGCTCCAGAAAGAATACCTATGGTTAAAAAGGTAAACCCTAAACTAATGACACGATAACTCCAATAATCCAAACGCTGAGTTAATTGAAATTTGTAATAATTTCGAAATGGAACAAAAGAGGTGTGTTTAAAAACATTTTTTTTTTTGTTCAAGTATTCGATTTTGTCAAAGAAAAATGACTTAATCTTAATTAAGAAAATTTTTCTTTGACAAAAAATATCGATGTTTTTACGAAATGTAATGACTAGAAAAGCGACTGATAATAACGACCCACATAAAAGAGCTGCATAGCTCAATAACATCATACTTACGTGCATCATTAACCACTGAGATTGTAGAGCAGGTACTAATCTTGACGATTGATGCATTTCACTTGAAAGACCCGATGTGGCGAAACCTTGGGTAAAAATGGCACTTGGGGCGGTAATTGTGCTTAAATCATTTTTATGATTCCATATCTTGGAAATTAGATGAATAATGGAAAAACTCCACGAAAGGAAGATTAAAGACTCGTATAAATTACTTAATGGAAAATGTCTCGAAGAAATCCAACGAGTAACTAATAATCCTGTTATAGAAAAAAAAGTAACTATCATTCCTTTTTCCGACGAATCGCGCAACCCTATGATTTCGTGTACTAATAGGGTCATCAAATGAATCGTAATCACAATTGAAATGATCGAAAAAGAGAGATGAGTTAATATATGTTCTAAAGTCACAAATATCATACATAAAAAAGGTCCCATTACAGATACAGAATGGAAATCGGGAATTAAATACATTATAGGATCCATTGTATCTTTTTTACAGTATGCCGCCACTCGGACTCGAACCGAGATGCTCTAGCACTGCTTCCTAAGAGCAGCGTGTCTACCGATTTCACCATAGCGGCTTACTTGAAATAATAATAGTCAATTCATGTTGAATCGTCTAGATATAGATTCAAGGATTCAATATAGTTTAGGAAATATTAGAACTGATAAATAAGAGCTCTTTAAAATTCATCTTTGAATTTTCAATAAAAATTTGACTTAGGTTAGTATCATCGTAGGTTCAGTTTTCAAAATCCACTTTTACGTACTATCTGTATATTAAGTTCTCCCGGAACACTTATAACTTGAAATAAAAATTTTGTTTTCAGTCGAAACAGAAACTAAGAATTGTGAATTGTCCTCTTTTTATATTTTTTATTATTTATTTTGAATTGAATCCACGAAATCAGATAAATGAAAAACAAATTGTCAAAGATATTTTTTTTCTAAACGAAAAAAAAAAAAAAAATAAATAGGATTTCATATGTATCACAATTCAATTACTAAATTTAAGTAATTTTTCTAACAATTTTGATACTTTTCTTAGTATCATTAAATATTAATTAATTAATTTAAATATATAATATAAAATAAATATAATACTTTTTGTTGTTTGTTGTGTACATAATTTCTAAATAAAATTAAAATTATGATAATATTTATGAAAACAACTTGGTCTTGAGTTAGGCATATAATAAAACAAAAGAGTTTCCGCATCCATCACAATTTTCTTTTCACAACGGAAAAATAGAATGAACAAAGATTTTTCCATTGTAAAAAGAAAATGAATAGGAAAAAAACATCTCACGAATTAATAAATAGATTCTAATAAAAACTAGAATGAAAAAAAATAATGATACTTAGAACCGACAGATAGAGAAATTATTATTCTACATATCATAGCAGCTAGTTCTAACTAATATTGTATTGAGTTCAATACATCAATACATTTAGTTAAAGGGAATTATTCATATTCCAAAATTGGAAATTCTTCTGGCCATGGAAATTCCGATTATTCCAAGATTTTCTTATTTGTTTGTCGCACAAAAAAACTTTTTGAATCTCCAGTAGAAACTGACTTTGCTAAAGAAAAAGCTTTTATTGCAGCTAAATATCCTTTTTTCTTCCAAATATTTCTACGAATACGTTTTTTTGATATAGAAGTACGTTTTTTTGGAACTGCCATTCAAAAAAAAAGAATTACTAATTTTTATTGTTGTATGTGAAAGACATGTATTGCTCAAAATAGATCGTTCTTTTTAGTCATTTTCTATACTTAACTTAATTTCGTCGATAATAGTATTTTCATAACATACAATACAAATATATTATTTATATATTTATATATAAATATATGTATGATATGCATGTTACATATATAACAATGTCACATATTAATATTAACACACTAGGCAAAAAAATAGAGGAAAGGGGGGGGGGAAAATTCGAAAGGGATTTTTTATGACTATTAGTTTGGAATTGAATAAGCTCATATTACCGTGTCTATAATTGAAATTCAAACTTAAACTACAATTAGTGGTTAATATGTTAAACAAGACATTCTATTACCTAAGAAGGAGAACCCCAATTTTTAGTTATTTTTTTTTCACCTCTATACGAAATAAAGAGTATTATAATATTTCTGATACTTTCTTATTGGATTGGAATCCAATTAATTAGTTCCGCAATGGGTTAGGTAATTACTACAAAAAAATCACTAGAATAACTAGGTCTTTTTTTTGAGTCGATTTATTGAGGCATACTATGATTTATATTCTACTGTTTTGGTATGATTGTTTTTACTTACTATACTATAGTATATGATATGATTACATATTGCCAGAATAGGATGGTAGTATAGTCGTAGAATGATTCAAAATCTCATATTTCCCATTTTTTTATTTTTTCGTTAGTTAAAGTTAATAACTAAGTAATTACTCTTATCTAGCTATTTGGTCATATCATTTGAATTGGAACTTTTGAATATTTCCAATATCTGAGAAAAGGCAGAATAATGAAAAATCAAAATAGTTGAGTTTTTCATATCTTTTTGATTTTTTTATTGTTCCTTTCGAAAGCGATAAGAATTGATGAATCGGAAACAATTAAATTATAAGAAAAAAAATGAAAATTTGTTTTTTTTATGGAACATACATATAAATATGCATGGATAATACCCTTTCTTCCATTTCCAGTTACTATGTTAATAGGATTTGGACTTCTGCTTATTCCGACAGCAACAAAAAATATTCGTCGTATGTGGGCTTTTCCGAGTGTTTTGATGCTAAGTATAGCTATGGCATTTTCGGCCAATCTATCTATTCAGCAAATAAATGGAAATTTTATCTATCAATATCTATGGTCTTGGACTGTCAATAATGATTTTTCTTTAGAATTCGGACACTTGATCGATCCACTTACTTCTATTATGTCAATATTAATTACTACTGTTGGAATCATGGTTCTTATTTATAGTGACAATTATATGTCTCACGATCAAGGATATTTGAGATTTTTTGCCTATATGAGTTTTTTCAATAGTTCTATGTTAGGATTAGTTACTAGTTCCAATTTGATACAAATTTATATTTTTTGGGAACTTGTAGGAATGTGTTCCTATTTATTAATAGGTTTTTGGTTCACACGACCGAGTGCGGCAAGTGCTTGCCAAAAAGCTTTTGTAACCAATCGTATAGGGGATTTTGGTTTATTATTAGGAATTTTAGGACTTTATTGGATAACTGGTAGTTTAGAATTTCGGGATTTGTTCGAAATAGTTAATAACTTGGTTCATCATAATGGAGTAAATCCCTTATTTGCTACTCTGTGTGCTTCTTTTTTATTCGTTGGTGCAGTTGCTAAATCCGCACAATTCCCCCTTCACATATGGTTACCTGATGCTATGGAAGGGCCCACTCCCATTTCTGCTCTTATACATGCTGCTACTATGGTAGCAGCGGGAATTTTTCTTGTAGCTCGGCTTCTTCCTCTTTTCATAGTTATACCTTCCATAATGAATATCATTTCTTCAATAGGCGTAATAACAGTACTATTAGGAGCTACTTTGGCTCTTGCTCAAAGAGACATTAAAAGAAGTTTAGCTTACTCGACAATGTCTCAATTGGGTTATATTATGTTAGCTCTGGGTATAGGTTCTTATCGAGCCGCTTTATTCCATTTGATCACTCATGCCTATTCGAAAGCTTTATTGTTTTTGGGATCTGGATCAATTATTCATTCAATGGAACCCATTGTTGGATATTCACCAGATAAAAGTCAAAATATGGTTCTTATGGGTGGTTTAACAAAATATGTTCCAATTACAAGAATTACCTTTTTATTAGGTACACTCTCCCTTTGTGGTATTCCGCCTCTTGCTTGTTTTTGGTCCAAAGATGAAATTCTTAATGATAGTTGGTTGTATTCACCAACTTTCGCAATAATAGCTTCCTTTACAGCGGGATTAACCGCATTTTATATGTTTCGGATGTATTTACTTACCTTTGATGGACATTTGCGCATTCATTTTCAAAATTACAGTAGCACTAAAAATAGTTCTTTCTATTCAATATCTTTATGGGGAAAAGGAGTGCCAAAAGCAGTCAATAGAAATTTACTTTTATCAACAATGAATAA